TAAATCCGTATTTATTTTAATATCTGTGTCTGTTCGAATCTCATTAACAAATGATCAAGTTACATATCATATAGAAATATGTTATGGAGCCGATATATTTTCTTTGAATCTCATTTTATTTAGGTATTTCGTGTTTGGTTCTAAGTAAAAATTGGAAATCTACAGAACAATTGAGGCAGGGGTGATTTCCCCTATCACCCTTTTATTCACTTTATGATAAGAGTCGATTATTGTGAAATATTACTTAATCCCATGTTAAACAAAATCTATAAATATATATCATCTAAAATATATAAAATGAGGAAATATTTCGCTTATATGGTATGTATCGTTCTATTTCAATGACAATAATTTTTCGGTTTTTGTGAAAAAGATTTTTGATACCTTAAATTATTTAAATTCTATATTATAGAATAGAATATCTATAACAGTGACAACTCTTCAGTCTATCTGATAGATACGAAAAACCCTCCTTATTTTTTTGATTTTCGTAATTTGATTTTCGTAATCAGACGAAAAGAATGAAGATTCAAATCTGAACTTAGATCATTTTTTTATCCATCTCATGAAAAAAAATTGGATTTCGTTTTTCTTTTCTTTTATCTATTTAAAAGTGATGAGTCAATTCAAAAAGAAAGACTTATCTTCCTATGAAGATCAAACGTCATGCTTATTGTCCAATTTTCTTCAAATTAAATAATCAAATGAAATAATGATGTCTAAATAGGAAACTTTTTCAATTTCAATTAGAACTATTTTTATTAAATATTTTTAATGATTGCTTGTAAGTGGAATCTTTATTTGGTACTCAAAAAGTAGGAAATCGTTTAATCTATCCTGTTGAGTCACTTGAAGATGCAGATTAAAAGAGTTATTCGTTTATATATTTCGATTTCTTGCTATTATCTATATTATCTATATATTATTTATGTATGTGAAAGATGCTGTCTTGCTAAGACTTTTTCAGAAAAATCGTTTCATATCATATTATCATATATAGAAGAAAAAGCCTAGATTACGATGTCTATGTACAACTGAACCAATGACTATTCATGATTCCATAATTGAATCAATTCCATACCGGTTCCAAATTAGAGGAATATTATGTTAAAACTTCGTTTGAAACGATGTGGTAGAAAGCAACGTGCGACTTGAAGGACACGATCCGTTGTGGATTTTTCCATCCACCATTTTCGATTTATCTAAGGATGAGAGTGCTCTTGGCTCGACATTGTTTGTTCTGTTACACTCGATTTTTTGTTGGGTTGTAAATAGTCCACGATGAAGCTCGAGTAGAAAGGATTAATTCATTTCTCGGGGGCAAGGATCTAGGGTTAATGCCAATTAATCGGAACAACTTCGTAAACGTATCTTCCATATATAGAAATCGAAAGGATCCAATTCGAGCAAGTTTCCAATTCAAAAGCAAGACTTGTTAGAATTTAGCAAACTTTTTCGATTCAAAGTGTATCACACGTGAATCAACTGTCCGTAGGATTCTTTGATAGAAAGAAATCAAAAAAGGGGTATGTTGCTGCCACTTTGAAAGGATTAAGAAGCACCGAAGTAATGTCTAAACCCAATGATTTAAAATAAGGATAAAGGATCTAAGAACAAGGAAAGACCTTTTTAATTGTCTCGATAGTCTCACTAATTGGATCAGACTAAAGAATCCAAATAGAATTTGAAACGAGACAAAAGACAAACAAAACAAAAGGGGTTAAAGACCACTCAATAAATGAAAGTGACTAAAGATTTTTCCTTTGAGCTATTTGAGAGTTATCCAACTTGAGTTATGAGTACGAATGGTTTCTTTTTCATTTTCAGGAAGGAAAAAAGACTGAAATCAGAGTCTAATTGATTTTCTAGGCCCATTTGTCATTTAATTTATTAGAATTGCATACATAGACAAAACTTCGAAGCAAATCATTTTTCTCGAGCCGTACGAGGAGAAAACTTCCTATACGGTTCTAGGGGGGGTGTTGGTCATCTACATTTATCCCAATGAGCCGTCTATCGAATCGTTGCAATTGATGTTCGATCCCGAAGAGAAGGAAAAGATCTTAGAAAAGTGGGGTTTTATGATCCAATGAAGAATCAAACTTATTTAAACGTTCCTCTTATTCTATATTTCCTTGAAAAAGGTGCTCAACCCACAGGAACTGTTCAGAATCTTTTAAAGAAAGCGGAAGTTTTTAAGTAACTTCCGTCTAATCAAACGAAATTCAATTAAAGAAAGACTAAGGGGGGGGGTAGCAACTTATATATAACTTTGTATAATTTTGCTCGACTTGTTTTTTGATTTCCCCCCCCCTACTGCTGTAATTGTTTCCGTTGAATCCGATATCTAGAACGACAAAACCTTAGTTTATTGATTTTCTAAATAGCAAATTCGGACATTTCCTTCAATTGTGTGGTTTTCATTGGAACTCGACTAACCAACAAGGAATCCACTTTGCTTATTCCTCTTAGATTCATGAAATACATTATGAACTAAAAA